AGCTATTGTCCGGCGCATGCTATCTATAGGGAGGGTATTTTATAGGTAAAATTTTAGTATTGTTAGAGTGGATTTAGGGTAGTTGTTCAATATTTGGAGAATTGGGGTGCGGGGTTGTATGTTATTGTTAGTATTTTAATAGGGAAAATTTGTGTCTAGGCGCGGAGCTTGTAAGTGGGAAATTTTTGTTTATTGGGCATATCTCTATAGAATAGAATGTGGGTGAGGTATGTTTAGTTTTAGCGTTGGGTCCATGATAGACTATACTTTTGCTCTTGTTTTAGGGGTTTGGCAAGATGAAGCGTTTGTATAGTCTGGGACTTTAACGGGGGTAAGGGGGTTTGCTAAAGATATTTCGTTGGTTGTTCATCTGGGTGCGCGGGTGTGTGCGTACATGCGTGCGTACATGTGTGTGTACATGTGTGTGTACATGTGTGTGTACATGTGTGCGTACATGTGTGCGTACATGTGTGCGTACATGTGTGCGTACATGTGTGCGTACATGTGTGCGTACATGTGTGCGTACATGTGTGCGTACATGTGTGCGTACATGTGTGCGTACATGTGTGCGTACATGTGTGCGTACATGTGTGCGTACATGTGTGCGTACATGTGTGCGTACATGTGTGCGTACATGTGTGCGTACGCTATGTCCTGATTCCATTGACTGAAATACACCTTGTTAATTGTCCGGGGAGGTTACATTTCAATTTAAGTCCAGCTACAAGTTATTTGACTGTGACGGGGCCCCCCGCGGCCGTAGGTGAGTCATAGCATCTTTAAAATAAAAAAAATACCAAATGTATGGCATTACAGTTATGTGTGAGCATGGGCTGATTAGTAATTAATCCATCGAGATGTCTTATTTAAGAGGAAAGAATGGGCGTATGTCAATTTATGGCCCTGAAGAAAGAACCAGATGTCTGATAAAATTCATAGTTAGCTACCCCCAAGTTTTATGGGCCCGGAGCGAGGTTAATGGATCCTTTTTACAAGGGTTGCTGATTTCACGTGAGTTGGTTATTAAGAGATGGCTTATTTTCTGGTGGACTTAGGCATAATGTCTTTAGTTATTTGTTTGACATGTTATGGTTTGGGTCTTTTTAGGCTAGGGGATAGTACTTATGAGGAATTAAGCATTTTTATGTGGTTGTGGGTATCCATGGTTGGTTCGGTTCTTGGTTGATTGTTAAGCTTGTTATGTTTTGTGTGAATGAATTAATATGTACCTGCTTGTATGCATGGGGACATTATATTAATGCACGACGTACATAGGGCTTGTTGGGTTATGAAGTGGTATTGTGGCAAATTAGTTTATTTGTTGTTGGTCCATTCGGATGGGATACTGGGATTTGGGTTTTTAATTTTTATTCTTATAGATGGGTAGCCCAAGGAATAGTTTAACACTAGAATACCAGCTTTGGGTGTTGGTGGTGGGGCTAATGCTTCTTCCTTGAATGTCTCAGGGGGTTTTGAGTTCCCATTACTGGTTTACAAGACCAGGGTAATAATTATACTACAGAGGCTCTTCATTTGAGGAGGTTGTTTTCTATCAGGCTGGCTAGTGGTATTAGAATTAGTAGAAGTGCGAAGTACAGGATTGATGCCAGTTGGCCAATAATGATAAACGGGTGTTCTACTGGTTGGCCCCCAATCCATGTTAGGGTGAATAGGTCTGCTACTAATAGTCAGAATAAGCATTGGCTAATAGGTCGGAATATTATGCTTCGTTGTTTTGATGTATGTAGAAATGGTATAAGTGCTAGGATTAGGATAGAAAATACTAGGGCTAGTACGCCTCCTAATTTGTTGGGAATAGATCGTAGAATAGCGTATGCAAATAGGAAATATCATTCTGGTTTAATGTGAGGTGGTGTGTTTAGCGGGTTGGCTGGGATGTAGTTGTCTGGGTCTCCTAAGAGGTCGGGTGAGAAAAGTACTAATGATGATAAAGCTAGGATTAGGACTAGTGCTCCCAGGATGTCCTTGATGGTGTAGTATGGGTGGAATGGGATTTTGTCTGTATCTGATGAGAGTCCTGAGGGGTTGTTGGAACCTGTTTCGTGGAGGAATAGTAGGTGTACCCCTGCTAAGGCTGCGATGATAAATGGGAGGATAAAGTGAAAGGCAAAGAACCGTGTGAGTGTTGCTTTATCTACTGAAAACCCCCCTCAAATTCACTCTACTAAGTCTGTTCCAATGTACGGGATGGCTGACAGTAAATTTGTGATTACTGTGGCGCCTCAAAAGGATATTTGACCCCATGGTAGCACGTACCCTATGAATGCGGTGGCTATTACGGCGAAAAGTAAGATGACTCCGATATTTCAGGTTTCTATAAACATATAGGACCCGTAGTATAGTCCCCGTCCTACGTGCAGGAATAAGCAGATAAAGAATATTGATGCTCCGTTTGCGTGTATATACCGAATAAGTCAGCCGTAATTCACGTCTCGGCAAATGTGGGTCACGGATGAAAAGGCTGTTATTGTGTCCGAGGTGTAGTGCATTGCTAAAAATAATCCTGTGAGGATCTGTAGAATAAGGCAGATTCCAAGTAATGACCCGAAGTTTCATCATGATGAGATGTTTGATGGTGCTGGTAGGTCAATGAATGAACTGTTGACAATTTTTATTAGTGGGTGAGTTTTTCGGATATTTGTCATTAGAATTCTTGTAGTTGAATTACAACGATGATTTTTCATGTCATTGGTCATGGTTAGATTCCATGTGAGAATAATGATAACATATATTGTGTTTATTTTAAGTACTATTTTGGTGGTGGGTTTTGTTGGATTTTCTTCTAAGCCCTCTCCTATTTATGGCGGGTTGGGGTTGATTATTAGTGGTGGGGTTGGGTGTGGGATTGTTTTAAATTATGGTGGTTCGTTTTTGGGGTTAATAGTATTTTTGATTTACTTGGGTGGTATGTTGGTTGTATTTGGTTACACAACGGCTATGGCCATGGAGGAGTACCCTGAGGTTTGAGTCTCTAATAAAACAGTGTTGGGCTTGTTTGTGCTGGGAATGTTAACAGAGTTGTTGTTTGTGGGTTATTGTATTAGTGACGAGAAGTTAGAGGTTGTATTAAATTTTAATGGGCAAGGAGACTGGGTGATTTATGATACTGGGGATTCTGGTTTTTTCAGTGAAGAAGCTATGGGGATTGCGGCGTTATATAGCTATGGTACTTGATTGGTTATTGTTACTGGGTGGTCGTTGGTTATTGGAGTTCTGGTAGTTATGGAAATTACCCGTGGAAATTAAATAGCACTAGAGTTAGAGTTAGGGTAATTAGGAATGATAAAAAATATAGTTTAACGAGGCCTTTTTGGTTGGATACCATGGTTGAGGCTATTAGTTGGAGATTGGATGCGGTTTTTGGAATGGTAGCTTCTATTCATGTTAGGTCTAGGAGCATTGAGGCTGATTTTTGACCTAGGGTTAGATTTGCCTTTGGTAGGAGTCGGTGGATGATAATGGGGAAGAATCCTAGTTGATTTGAAAATTTGTGGGTATTGTTTGTGTGGGGAAGTTTCAGGTATAGTGTTATTATGTTTAGTTCTAGTGCTAGTACAAACCCTAGGATTGTCACTACGAGAGCTGTTAGCTTTAGGTAGGGGGGTATTGTCATTTGAGGGATAGTTATTGGGGTTAGGTTACTTGAGATTAGGAACCCTGCAAAGATGCTTCCTATGAGTAGGCGTTTAATTGGGTTCATAAGGAGGGGGTTGTTTTCATTAATTGGAATTATTGTTGAGAAACGTGGTTGTCCCAGGAGTGCGAAAAATATAATTCGGGTGCTGTATACAGCTGTTAGGGAGGTTGCAATTAGTGTAATCAATAGGGCTCAGGCGTTGGTATACGACGTGTTGGTGGCCTCGATGATTAGGTCTTTGGAGTAAAATCCAGTAAGAAAGGGCATTCCTGTCAATGCGAGGCTTCCTGTGATTAAGGCTGTTGTCGTAAAGGGTATTAGTTTGAAGAGGCCTCCTATTTTTCGGATGTCTTGCTCGTCGTTTAGGTTGTGGATGATTGATCCGGAGCATATGAATAGCATAGCTTTGAAAAAAGCGTGTGTGCAGATGTGTAGGAATGCTAGGTGTGGTTGGTTGATGCCAATGGTTACTATTATTAGTCCTAGTTGGCTTGAAGTTGAAAATGCTACAATCTTTTTAATGTCGTTTTGTGTCAGGGCGCAGATTGCTGTAAATAGGGTAGTTATTGCTCCTAGGCATAAGGTTAGTGTTTGAACTGTAGTATTGTTTTCTATTAGGGGGTAAAATCGGATTAGTAAGAATACCCCTGCTACGACTATTGTGCTGGAGTGTAGTAGCGCTGATACTGGGGTTGGGCCTTCTATGGCTGATGGGAGTCATGGGTGTAGACCGAATTGGGCTGATTTTCCGGTCGCTGCTAGAAGTAGTCCCAGTAGTGGGATAATATTTTGGCCGGCGTCTGTTATGAAGATTTGTTGTAGTTCTCAGGAGTTGGAGTTAGATAAGAATCATGCTATGGAGAGTACAAACCCAATGTCCCCAATACGATTGTATAAAATAGCTTGTAAGGCTGCGGTATTGGCGTCGGCTCGTCCGTATCATCAGCCAATCAGAAGGAATGATATGATGCCAACTCCTTCTCAGCCGATGAGGAGTTGGAAAAGGTTATTTGCTGTTACTAAAATTAACATGGTGATTAGAAATGTTAATAAATATTTGAAGAACCGGTTGATGTTTGGGTCAGAGTGTATATACCATATTGAGAATTCTATAATAGCCCATGTGACAAATAGTGCTACTGGTAGGAATACTATGGAAAAGTAGTCCAGTTTTAGGCTAATAGACAGTTTTATTGAATTGATGGTCACTCAGTGTCAGGTTGAGATTATGCTTTCCTGGCCCGAGTAGATGAACAATAGGGCAGGGATTATGCTAATTGTAAAGGCGTATGAGACAGTAGTTTTTACATAGGTTGGAAAGTTGTCTTTTTTGTAGTTATTCGTAAAGGTCAGTATAATTGGGAAAGTTAGGATTAGCAATGATGTTAGTAGGGAAGATGTCAGTAGGTTAATTACTTTTATTTGGAGTTGCACCAAGTTTTTGGTTCCTAAGACCAACGGATTACTCCTATCCTATAAAAGTTGTGAGGGAGCCATATGGCTATATATGGGGACATGAATTAGCAGTTCTTGTCGTAACTTCCTCGGTAAATAAGGAGATATAATTTCCTATTTTTAGATTCACAATCTAATGTTTTTATTAAACTATATTTACAGTATGTAGGCCCCAAAATTATTTTTGGGTTAAGTGTTAGGAGGAGTAGTGGAATTATGTGTAATGTTATGAGGGCGTGTTCTCGCGTAAAAGAGGGGTTAATATTTATGATATGGTGTGTGTATTTTCCTCGCTGAGTTTGGATCAGTATATATAGAGAGTACAGGGCTGTAATTACTATATTTAACCCTATTAGGATGATTGTAAAATTGGATCATGAGTAGGATGATAGTATTACGAGCAATTCTCCAATTAGGTTAATTGTAGGTGGCAGGGCTAGGTTGGTTAGGCTTGCTATTAGTCACCATATTGCTATCAGGGGTAGAAGGGTTTGTAGACCTCGTGCTAGAATTATTGTCCGGCTATGTGTTCGTTCATAGTTTGAGTTGGCTAGACAGAATAATATGGAGGAAGTTAGGCCGTGTGCAATTATTAGGGCTGTTGCTCCTATATAGCTTCACGGTGTTTGGATTATAATGGCTGCGATGACCAAAGCTATGTGGCTTACTGAGGAGTAAGCGATTAGTGATTTTAGATCTGTTTGTCGTAAGCAGATGGAGCTTGTCATAATTATGCCTCATAGGGATAGGGCTAGAAATGGGTATGCCATAAAGTTTGTGTGTGGTGATAGGATCATTGTGATTCGTATTATGCCGTAGCCTCCCAGTTTTAGTAGAATTGCTGCTAGAACTATTGACCCCGCAATAGGGGCTTCGACATGTGCTTTTGGCAGTCAAAGATGAAGTCCGTATAGGGGTATTTTTACTATGAATGCTATAATGCATGCCAGTCAGAGTAAGGCTGAGGATCATTCGTTTGGCAGTGGTGTGGAGAGTAGTTGTATGATTGTAAGGTTTAGTGATCCTATGGAATTTTGTAAATATGTGAGTGCTACTAGTAATGGTAGGGAACCCACTAAGGTGTAGAATAGAAAATATAAGCCAGCGTTTAGCCGCTCTGTTTGATTTCCCCATCGTGTGATAATAATCAGGGTGGGTACTAGAGTAGCTTCAAACAGAATGTAAAATAAGACTAGTTCTGTTGCTGTAAATGTTATAACTAGAAATGTTTGTAGGAGAATGAGTATTGAGATGTACAATTTTTTTCGGGTGATGTGTTCATTTGATAGGTGAAATTGGCTAGCTATAAGTATTAGAGGAAGTAATCATGTTGTTAAAATTAATAGTGGGGTTGATAGAGGGTCTGAGAAGAAAGTAATTGAAAAGTAGATATTGTTGTCGTCCCACTGGTTTAAGTGTAGTAGGCTGAGTAAGCTAATTATTAGACTGTATGCTGTTGTGTTAATTCAGATTATGTTATTTTTTGATAGTCAGGTAAGTGGTATTAGTATAATGGTTGGTACAATAATTTTTAACATTGTAGAAGATTAAGGTTTTGTACATAATCCACACCGTATGTGTTTGATACTATAACTAAGAGTGAAAGACCAATAGCGGCCTCACATGCAGCAAATACTAAGAGAATGATAGGAACCATGCTGGCCAGGGTGAAGTGAATATTTAGAATTATAATAGTACCTAGAATGAATAGAGATAGTATTATGCCTTCTAAGCATAATAGGGATGACATGAGGTGTGATCGATATATTAGTAGGCCTAGGAGGGAAATTAAGAATGCGATTATGACATTTATATATACTAAAGACATTTGATAATTATGGAAGTAACCATAATTTAATGAGTCGAAATCATTTGTTTTATTTTAAACTAATTATCAATTCTGTTCATTCTAGGCCTTTTTGGATCCATTCGTAAGCCAGACTGAGTGCCAGGAGGGTGATTAGAATTAATGCCATTATAAGGACTGTCTTTACGTCATTTGTCTGAGATGCCCATGGAAGTGGAAGGAGTAGTGCAATTTCTAGGTCAAACAGTAGAAATGTGATGGCTACCAGGAAAAATTTTATTGAGAACGGGAGGCGGGCTGATCCTATGGGGTCAAATCCGCATTCATAGGGGCTTGATTTTTCTGCATATGAGTTCAGTTGTGGTAGTCAGAATGCAATTAGGACTAAGATGGAAGACAGAAGTGTGTTAATAGTGATTGTTAGTAATATGTTAATTATTCTTTCTTGGGCTAACACCAAGACTAGTTGATTGGAAGTCAACCGTACTTATTAATACTAAAAGAATATGAGCCTCATCAGTAGATAGAGACGTAAAGGAACAATCATACAACGTCAACGAAGTGTCAGTATCAGGCAGCGGCCTCAAAACCAAAGTGGTGTTTTGATGTGAAGTGGTATTTTAGTTGGCGGATAAAGCACACTGTGAGGAAGGTTGTTCCAATGATTACATGGAATCCGTGAAAGCCTGTTGCTATAAAAAATGTGGACCCGTAGACACCATCTGAGATAGTAAAGGGTGCTTCGTAGTACTCCGCTGCTTGGAGGATGGTAAAATACACTCCTAGGGCAATGGTGATGAAAAGTGCTTGAATTATATGTTTTCGATTTCCTTCTATTAGGCTGTGGTGAGCTCAGGTGATAGAGACCCCTGAGGCCAGGAGCACTGAGGTGTTTAGTAGTGGAACTTCTAGTGGATTTAGTGGGTTAATCCCGGCTGGTGGTCAAAATCCTCCTAGTTCGTGAGTAGGGGCTAGGCTTGAATGGTAAAAGGCCCAAAAAAATCCGGCGAAGAAGAACACTTCCGAAATAATAAACAGGATTATTCCGTATCGAAGTCCTTTTTGAACGATAGGGGTGTGGTGTCCTTGAAATGTACCCTCTCGAATAATATCTCGCCATCATTGATATATAGTCAGGGAGTTTCCTAAAAGTCCTATACATAAAAGGGTTGTTGAGTTAAAGTGAAATCATATTACTAGGCCTGAAGTTAGTAATAGGGCGGATAGAGCTCCTGTGAGTGGTCATGGGCTTGGGTTTACTATGTGATAGGCATGTGTTTGGTGTGTCATTAAGTATTGTCATGTAAGTATAGGCTCACCAGTAGTGTGAAAACGTATGCTTGGATTAGTGCTACAGCAAATTCTAGGATGGTTAAAAGTACTAGAATAATAAATGTGATGAGGGCGGTGGCTGTGCTAATGCTTATTAAGGCCAGTGTGGCCCCTCCAATTAGGTGAATTAATAAGTGACCGGCGGTAATATTGGCTGTGAGTCGTACGGCTAGTGCTATTGGTTGAATGAACAGGCTAATGGTTTCGATAATAATTAATATTGGAATAAGTGGTAGTGGGGTTCCCTGGGGTAGAAAGTGGGCTAATGATGCCTTTGTTTTGTGTCGAAAGCCGGTAATTACAGTGCCCGCTCATAAGGGAATGGCTATGCCAAGGTTTATTGAGAGCTGGGTAGTAGGGGTAAAGGAATGTGGTAGAAGTCCTAACAGGTTTGTTGACCCGATGAATAAAATGAGGGATATAAGCATTAAGGCCCATGTCTGCCCCTTTGGGTTATGAATGGCTATTATTTGTTTTGATGTTAGTTGAATTAGTCATTGTTGGATTGATACCAGTCGGTTGTTGATTAGCCGGTTAGGAGTAGGGAACATGATGCTAGGAAACATAACGATCAAAATGACAATAGGCAGGCCTATTATTGTAGGGGTAATGAAAGAGGCGAATAGATTTTCGTTCATTTCGTTTCTCAAGGGGTGTTGTGTTTCAGTGATTTTATTAATTTTAGTTCGGGGCTCAATGGATAGGTGTGTTTGGAGATTTTTAATTGAAATAAAATGAATAGGGTTACAATAGTCGCTAAGATAGTGATAAATCATGTTGATGTATCTAGTTGTGGCATATCATTAAGGGGAGGTCTGGGCTCCCATTCTTCAACTTAAAAGGTTAACGCTTAAGATTAGCTTCTTAATGACTTTATAGTATGGATGAGGACCATTTTTCGAAGTGTTTTAGGGGCACCATTTCAAGCACAATAGGCATAAAGCTGTGGTTTGATCCACAAATCTCTGAGCATTGTCCGTAATACAGGCCGGGTCGGGTTGATAGTAGAGTCGTTTGGTTTAGTCGTCCTGGAATGGCATCTGTTTTTAGACCCAGGGATGGTACGGCTCATGAGTGTAAGACGTCTTCAGATGAGATTAGTATTCGGATAGTTATTTCTATTGGTAGTACGACTCGGTTGTCAACTTCTAGCAGTCGTAACTCCCCAGGCTTTAGATCGGTAGTTGGTACTATATAAGAGTCAAATGTTAAGTCTTCATAGTCAGTATACTCGTAACTTCAATATCATTGATGGCCTATCGTTTTAACTGTTAATGATGGGTTGTTAATCTCGTCTATCATATATAAGATTCGTAACGATGGCAGAGCAATTATGATTAGAATAATGGCTGGTAAGATAGTCCAGATGGTCTCTACCTCTTGTGCATCCATTGTGCTTGTGTGTGTTAATTTGGTTGTAAGCATGAGTGAGATAATATAAAGCACTAAGGAGCTGATTAAGAAGGCGATTATAAGTGCATGGTCATGGAAATGTAGCAGTTCCTCTATGATAGGGGATGTTGCATCTTGAAAGCCAAGTTGAAATGGATATGCCATGGAGGTATAAAGGACTTTAACCTATAATTTAACTTTGACAAAGTTATGTAAATATTTTACTAATACCTCACTCGTAGAGAAAGACATAGTGGTTATGGGGTTGGCTTGAAACCAATCTTTGGGGGTTCAAATCCTTCCTTTCTTATTTATTTTTGGTTCACATATGTGGGTTCTTCAAATGTGTGGTATGGCGGAGGACAACCATGTAATCACTCAATATTTGTTGTGGTGAGTTCTACGGTTGATACTTCTCGTTTTGATGCGAAGGCCTCTCAAACTATGAATACTATGAGTATGACCGCCGTTAATGAGATAAATGATCCTATGGATGATACTGTGTTTCATGTGGTGTAAGCATCTGGGTAGTCTGAGTAGCGTCGAGGCATCCCCGATAGGCCTAGGAAGTGTTGAGGGAAGAATGTTATGTTAACTCCTACAAATATAATGGCAAAGTGGATTTTTGCTCATGTTTGATCTAATGTGTAGCCTGTGAATAGTGGGAATCAGTGCACGAAACCTGCAAGGATTGCAAATACTGCTCCTATTGATAAGACGTAGTGGAAGTGGGCTACTACGTAGTATGTGTCATGGAGTACAATGTCTAGTGAGGAGTTGGCAAGTACAATTCCTGTCAGACCTCCTACTGTAAATAGGAAGATAAAGCCGAGGGCTCATAACATGGCTGGTGATCATTTGATATTGCCTCCGTGCAGGGTTGCTAGTCAGCTAAACACTTTTACGCCGGTTGGAATTGCGATGATTATTGTTGCGGATGTGAAATATGCACGTGTATCCACGTCTAACCCCACTGTAAACATATGGTGAGCTCATACAATGAAACCAAGGAATCCAATGGATATTATAGCTCAGACTATCCCCATATATCCAAATGGTTCTTTCTTGCCTGAGTAGTATGTTACGATGTGTGAAATGATTCCAAAGCCTGGTAGGATTAAAATGTAAACTTCCGGGTGCCCAAAGAATCAGAACAAGTGTTGGTATAGGATTGGGTCACCTCCTCCCGCAGGGTCAAAGAATGTAGTATTAAGATTTCGGTCTGTTAGTAGTATGGTAATACCTGCTGCTAAGACTGGGAGAGAGAGGAGTAGGAGCACGGCGGTAATTATAATTGATCATACAAATAGTGGGGTTTGGTATTGGGATATTGCTGGGGGTTTTATGTTAATGATGGTTGTAATAAAATTGATTGCCCCTAAGATAGATGAGACACCCGCTAAGTGTAAAGAAAAAATAGCCAGGTCTACGGAAGCTCCTGCATGGGCCAGGTTCCCAGCTAGTGGTGGATAAACGGTCCATCCTGTACCCGCCCCAGCTTCTACTGTAGAGGATGCTAATAGTAATAGGAATGATGGCGGTAGGAGTCAGAAACTTATGTTATTCATTCGCGGGAACGCTATGTCGGGTGCTCCAATTATTAGGGGTACTAATCAGTTTCCGAATCCGCCCAGCAGAATAGGCATAACTATAAAGAAGATTATTACGAAGGCATGGGCTGTGACGATGACATTATAGATCTGGTCGTCTCCTAGTAGAGTGCCTGGCTGCCCTAGTTCGGCACGGATTAGTAGGCTTAGGGCCGTGCCGGCTATCCCGGCTCAAGCGCCGAATAGCAGATATAGTGTGCCGATATCTTTGTGGTTTGTTGAGAATAGTCAACGATTGATGAACATAGGTAAAATGGCTGAGTAAGCATTAGACTGTAAATCTAAAGACAGAGGTTTAAGCCCTCTTTTTACCAAGCCCTGTGGTGAAAGTTCATATTGAATTGCAAATTCAAAGAAGCAGCTTCAATTCTGCCGGGGCTTCTCCCGCCTCATTTGTTCTTTTTTTGAGGCGGGAGAAGTAGATTGAAGCCAGTTGACTAGGGTGTTTAGCTGTTAACTAAGAGTTCGTGGGATCGAAGCCCTCCAATCTAGCAAGGATTTAGCTTAATTAAAGTGGTTGATTTGCATTCAATTGATGTAGGATAGAGTCTTGCAATCCTTAGTTTTTTCAGGAGTTAAGTAAATTATACTTGCTTAGGGCTTTGAAGGCCCTTGGTCTAGGTCTAACCTAAACTCCTACTCTAGCATTAGGAGCATTGGTGTGAGTGGTAGGAGTATGGTAGATAGAATGATTAATGGTGATAAAAGTGGTGTTTTTTTTGTATGTTCAAATTGTCATTTTATTTTTATATTGTTTGTGGACGGGAATATCGTTAGTGATGTCGAGTATGTCAGTCGTATGTAAAAATAGAGGTTTAACAGCGCTGTGATTGCTATGATTGTTGGTAGGATAACGCTATTGTTTTTGGTGAGTTCATTGATGATTATTCATTTTGGCATAAATCCTGATAGTGGGGGAAGTCCTCCTAGTGATAGTATTGATAAAAGAATTAGTGTTGATATCAGGGGTATTTTATTTCATAGATGGGATAGTGAAAGGGTAGTTGTTGATGAACTGGTATGTAGTAGTATAAATACTGTGAGTGTTAATATGATATAGATCATTAGGTTTAGGATGGTTATTGTGGGGTTGTAGATTATGACAGCTGCTATTCATCCTATATGTGCGATAGATGAATATGCTATGATTTTTCGTAGTTGTGTTTGATTAAGTCCGCCCCAACCCCCAATGATAGTGGATAGCATTGCTGTCATCAATATGAGGTTTGTGTTGATTGAGTGGGCGGTTTGTATTAGCACAGATAGTGGGGCGATTTTTTGTCATGTGAGTAGAATCATTCCTGATATTAGGGGGATTCCTTGTGTGACTTCGGGTACTCAGAAATGAAATGGGGCTATACCTAATTTCATGATTAACGCGATTGTTATTATTATAGAGGCTATTTGACTTGTTATTTTTATGGAGGTTCATTGGCCTGAGAATGTCAGGTTAATGATAATGGCTAGTATTAGTAGCATTGAGGCTGTAGCTTGTGTGAGAAAATATTTTGTTGCTGCTTCTATTGAGCGTGGGTTAAATTTTTTTGTTAGGACAGGAATAATTGCTAGTATGTTTATTTCGAACCCGATTCAGATCATCAGTCAGTGGGAGCTGATTATGACAATTGTTGTGCCTAGTGTTACAGTAAATAAAATTAAGGAGAATACTAGTGGGTTTATTAGTACGGGAAGGATATAAACCAACATTTTCGGGGTATGGGCCCGATAGCTTATTTAGCTGACCTTACTGTAGAATATGGTGTAATGTGGTAGCACGAAGATTTTTGAATTCTTAAGAGCAGGTTCAAGCCCTGTAATTCTAGAAATAAGAGGGCTTGAACCTCTATAATTTACTCTATCAAAGTAACTCTTTTGTCAGACATATTTCTTAGGATTGTGGTGGAATTCCTGATAGGAACACAGGGAGGGATATGTGTCATATGCAGAGTGCTAGTGTTAGTGGTAAAAAGTTTTTTCATAGAAGGTGTATTAGTTGATCATATCGGAATCGTGGGTACGAGGCTCGTACCCATAGGAATAAAATTGTTAGAATCAACGCCTTGATTGTGAAGTTGATTGAGTATAGTTCTGGGAAGTATGGGCTGTGGAATGATCCTAAAAACAAGATTGTGGTTAGGACATTTATTATGATGATATTGGCGTATTCTGCTAGGAAAAACAGGGCAAATGGGCCTGCTGCATACTCTACGTTAAATCCTGAGACTAGTTCTGATTCACCTTCCGTTAGGTCGAATGGGGCCCGATTTGTTTCTGCTAGGGTGGAGATGAATCATATTATAGCCAGGGGTCATGATGAGAGCAAGAGTCAGGTATATTCTTGGGTGATAATTAGGCTTGATAATGAGAAGGATCCGCTTATTAATAGGACGGATAGTAGGATAATGGCTAGTGTCACTTCGTATGAGATTGTCTGTGCTACTGCTCGTAGGGCGCCAATTAGGGCATATTTTGAGTTGGAGGCTCAGCCTGATCATAGAATGGAATATACAGCCAGGCTTGAAATTGCCAGTAAAAATAGCACTCCTAGGTTTATGTTGATTAGTGAATATGGCATTGGCAGTGGGATTCATATTGTTAGTGCTAGCGTTAGGGCTAGGATTGGGGCGATAATAAACATAGAGATTGAGGAGGTTAGTGGGCGTAGCGGTTCCTTAGTGAAGAGTTTTACTGCGTCTGCAATTGGTTGTAGTAATCCGAAGGGTCCAACAATGTTTGGCCCTTTTCGTAGTTGCATGTATCCCAACACTTTTCGTTCAATTAGTGTGAGGAATGCTACTGCAAGAAGGACTGGTACAATTAGAGTTAGGAGATTAATTATGTACATGTTGTTAGGGAGAGGAGTTGAACCTCTGAAAATAAAGGTTTAAGTTTTATGCAATTACCGGGCTCTGCCACCCTAACGAAGCCCTGCTTCTCGGGCAATGTTGTTATAAATTACTAGATTAAGATAAAATCATCTATTAATTTTAAGGCTCTCATGTTGAGTTGGCCTTGTTTCTCTTGTCCTTTCGTACTGGGAGAAAAATATAATAGATAGAAACCGACCTGGATTACTCCGGTCTGAACTCAGATCACGTAGGACTTTAATCGTTGAACAAACGAACCATTAATAGCGGCTGCACCATTGGGATGTCCTGATCCAACATCGAGGTCGTAAACCCTATTGTCGATATGGACTCTTAAATAGGATTGCGCTGTTATCCCTAGGGTAACTTGTTCCGTTGATCAAAATTTATTGGATCAATTATGATTTTTTACAGGTTTCGACTTGTAGGTCTGAACTGAAATTTCTCGGAGGTTGGTTTTTGCTCCGAGGTCACCCCAACCGAAATTGTTAGCTCAGTCATAGTTGTGTTATTACCTGTCGGAGAAAAGTGTAACTTTTATTGAGCTAGTTAATTAAAGCTCCATAGGGTCTTCTCGTCTTATTATGCTATTCCCGCCTCTTCACGGGAAGGTCAATTTCACTGATTGGAAGTAAGAGACAGTTAAACCCTCGTGTGGCCTTTCATACAAGTCCTTAATTAAAGAACAAATGATTATGCTACCTTTGCACGGTCAGGATACCGCGGCCGTTTAACTTATGTCACTGGGCAGGCAGTGCCTCTGATACTATTGATGCCAGAGGTGATGTTTTTGGTAAACAGGCGGGGTTTGTGTTTGCCGAGTTCCTTTTACTTCTTTTAATCTTTCCTTTGAATGATAGCACACCTGTGTTGGGTTAACAACTTGCTTAATAAGTCTTTTATTTTTGGGTTATTATTATTGGTTTGTTAACTATCAGTGGGTTATCCGATACTGATATAGGCTTGTGCAAGGAGAAAAATTTTCTTGTTACTCATGTTAACAGTATTTCTTCTATTGTTGTATAGATTAATCCAGTTGGGTTTTTTGGGAGTTAGTTATACTATTGGAATTATGTTGTTTAAGTTGTTGAGCTTGAACGCTTTCTTAATTGGTGGCTGCTTTTAGGCCAACTATGGTAGGTTTTTTCTACTTACTCTCCATTTAAGGTTGTATCCTGTATCTAAAGGGCTGTACCTCTTTAGATTAAGATTTAATCCTACATTGAAAGTTTGTATTAAGAATTATTTTGTATGGATTAAAGTTGAACTTATATTCTTTCCTGGATAACCAGCTATCACCAGGCTCGATAGGCTTTTCACCTCTACCTGAAAGTCTTCTCACTATTTTGCCACATAGATGAGTTTGCTCTTGTTTGCTGCTTGCAGGTAGCTCGTCTGGTTTCGGGGTATTTAACTTAAGGTCTCTTTGCTAAGGTTTTCTAGTTAACTCATTATGCAAAAGGTAGAAGGTGTAATCTTTGCTGTTTATTACTCTGAATTTTTCTTTCACTCGTTCCCTTGCGGTACTTTTTCTATAGCGCCTTAAAAATATTTCTATCTCCTATACTTTATTTTCATAAATGTTTTGTTTTACGTTTGGTGAGTTAATTTTATTGGGGTTTGTTAGTCGGGCTAGCTTTGGTTCAAAGTGGTCATTTTTAATGAAATCTTCTGGGTGTAAGCCAGGTGCTTTTGTTAAGCTACACTTTGGTTAATCCAAGCACACTTTCCAGTATGCTTACCTTGTTACGACTTATCTCCTCTTATATTTGTCACTCTATTATTAGTTATAAATAGTTAGTATTAGTACTTGAGGAGGGTGACGGGCGGTGTGTGCGTGCTTCATGGCCTGATTCAATTAAGCGCTCTATTCTTAATTTACTACTAAATCCTCCTTTAACCTTTCGTTTCATAAAGGTTTTCGTTTAGATAAATATGTTCTAGAAATAGAAAATGTAGCCCATTTCTTCCCAACCCATTAGCTACACCTTGACCTAACGTTTTTATGTGAATACTTGTGCTTACTATGATCCCTTTTAAGGGTTTGCTGAAGATGGCGGTATATAGGCTGAATTGGCAAGGGTTGGTGAGGTTTATCGGGGTTTATCGATTACAGAACAGGCTCCTCTAGAGGGATATAAAGCACCGCCAAGTCCTTTGAGTTTTAAGCTGTTGCTAGTAGTTCTCTGGCGGATAGTCTTGTTAGTTGACTATCTTGGTTTAGGGCTAAGCATAGTGGGGTATCTAATCCCAGTTTGGGTCTTAGCTATAGTGTGATCGGAGTAGTTAAAGCCACTTTCGTAGTTTATTTTTACTTTAACTGTAGGGTTTTACATCTTAGTTAAGTCTTGGCTTTATTTATTAGTTTGTTCTTAAACACTCTTTACGCCGTGTGTCTATTAACTTGGGTTAATCGTATGACCGCGGTGGCTGGCACGAAATTTACCAACCCTATGTCAGTATAACTTAGTCAAACTTTCGTTCATGGCTTAATTCTTATCACTGCTGTATCCCGTGGGGGTGTGGCTAAGCAAGGCGTCGTCAGCTACCCTGGATTAGGGTGTACTTGATGCCAACTCCTTTGTGCCGCAAGTGGCTTTAAGGGTATTCTCACCGGGGCGCGGAGACTTGCATGTGTAATTTTACTGACAGCTAATAGAAAGGCCAGGACCAAACCTTTATTTTGTTTATGGAGTTGTGAAACTCATCTAGGCATTTTCAGTGCCTTGCTTTAGTTGTTTAAGCTACATTAAC